CAGAGCACCGCCCTGTCAAGGCGGAAGCTGCGGGTTCGAGCCCCGTCAGTCCCGATGTATCCAAATACATTAAAAAACTACAGCAATTCAGCCTTTCTTTTCTATAAATAAACTAGTGCTTGCCTTGTACAATCATTTGATGAAGTATCATCAAACCACCGTTGTAAACAAATCCAAACAAACAATAGAAGAAATGCAAAAATAAAAAGAATTCTTGTTGGGAATGAAATTATACTATTTGTATACCTTTGACACAAAAAAGAAAGGATGAAAAATAATGAAAAATTGTAATTTTAATAAAATTAAAGGTGTTTTTGATTGTCTCAGGAATTTACGTTGGAATTCGGTATAGTATGTATAAAGGATCTTCCTGTGTTTATACTATTCAATTCTTGACGATGAATCAATTTGTCAGATATTCTTATTCATGATATTGATCCGATTCGATTCCATCGAGTGTAATTCATATTAATCCCATTGAATTTACAGCCAAAAGATTGATCATCTCTATGGGATTAAATCCCGAGTTATTGCGAATTAAAGAAAAATGAAATACCAAAATTATGGAAGTAAATATTCTCGCATTTATTGCTACTGCACTGTTCATTCTAGTCCCTACTGCTTTTTTACTTATAATATACGTAAAAACAGTAAGTCAAAGTGATTAATTTGAATTAAAAATTCAATTTGTGACTTTTTAGTTCTTATCAATGATTGCAGCGAAGAAATAAAAGAAAAGATTTTCAATTGCGCGTTTTAAATGAAATGATCGACTTATACTCAGCAGTATTCTATGAAAACAGTAATGTATGAGATACTAGATAGTATGGTAGAAATTTTTTTTCTACCAATACTATCTAGTATTGGTATTGTACTATATAAAGATAAAGTTTGTTGTATGAAGATACAGGTTAGTTTGATATATATCAATCAACACTATTATCTTGATATATATAGATAGAAATTCTATATATAATATATATAATGTCCATAGTGTTATGTCCCAATTCTATTTCTTTGCTTCCTCAATTTCTATTTGATTTATGTTGATTCCAATCAATCTGAAAGAATCCTAAAGACAGTTTTTACTCTTCCGATTGTATTTCCTCGATTTCAGATTTTTTTTAATATGAATTACATGAATTCGGAGATCCATTGAAAGAAAGATTCAAATCAATGAAGGAATAAAAGTGAAATTAAAACTAAAGTATTTGGAGAACAGAACGATCTATAGAAAAAAAGGATCCAGTTTGATTCCTAAACTTAATTATTAGTACTTCTAGAGTCCACTTCTTCCCCATACTACGAGTGAAAGGGAAAATGTAAAGACTACCATTAAAGCAGCCCAAGCGAGACTTACTATATCCATGTGGGTTTTGTCCTCGATCTCTATGAAGGAATTATTCAATTATTTTTCACTAATAATAGTCGAATTTCTATCACATAGTCAAAAGGGGATTCTAATCCAACACCATTGATGAAAAAATTCAATAAACCCAAATCCAATTAGAAGGATTGTTCTAATTAGAATATTTATAGTATAATCGAAAAACATTAAGCCAAAGCAAAATACGCAGAGACAGCCTTTGAAGTAGCAGAAGTAACAAAGGAATGTTAATAACATGTCATAATAATAAGACCCGTTCTTGACTTTTGTCGCCTTTCATTAAGTCAAAAAACTCTAAAAAACTCTATATAAAATCAAGCTAGATCATTATATATTGAATACCCCTATTTTTTTTGTCTTTTTTATTTGATATAAATCTTACCATCTCCGATTTGCCCTATGACCCAATCGAAGGCGTATTATTATGCTCTTGACTAGAGGTTCTTGAAAAGTCAAAATTTCTTTTTGTCCTTTACTTTTTAACGTTAATCTTTCTATCTAATAAATAGAAATAAGTAAAAAGAACTAAACTTTTAGTTTATTTAACTAAACTAAAAACTAATTATACATTCAATCAAATTACTATTGATTGAATGCCAGAGTACTCATAAACTTTCATGAGTATGTATACAAAGTATCTTCCGCTCTTTCCGCAATTCAAAATTGAATTCGATTTTCTCTCCCCTATCAATCTAATTCAAGACTCAGCCGGTAGACACTACATTATTAGTGGAGGAGCTATCATATAAAAATTGACCCGTTTTTTTTCACGACTCTAATCTTTCCTTAAACCTTAATGGAAGACATTTTATAGAACAGAAAACCCCAGATACTTAGAATCAAGCAAGTATCCAGAGCCGCCTGCTGCGGCTGGAAAAAACCTAGCAAGTTATCAAAACAGAATAAGTTATTTCGATTCTTTTGTTTATCATCAGGCGACACCCGGATTTGAACTGGGGAAAAAGGATTTGCAGTCCCCCGCCTTACCGCTCGGCCATGCCGCCAAAACGATATAAAATAGATGACAGAATTTGCCTTTGTGCTTTTGTTCTTGTATTTTTAGTTTGGATCCCGTTTTCTTTAATCCCTTTCCTAAAATCAATTTGACTTTTT